AAAAAAAGACTCAGATTTTATGGGAGATAGTTTTTGAGATTGTATTCCAGAATTTTCTATTCTATCATACCTTAATACTACTACACTAATCTTACTACTAATCTTAATCGAATTAATCTAATAACTACATAGAGTATATAATAGAAACATTTAAAAGAAAAGCGGGTAGCGGGAATCGAACCCGCATCGTTAGCTTGGAAGGCTAGGGGTTATAGTCGACGTCAATTCAACATTTTGAACGTCTCTAATTCAAAACCGAACCCGAAACTTTGGTTTCATTCGGCTCCTTTATGGATGTGAACAATATTATAACAAAAGTCTAACCCATAACATCTATGTCAGCTTTTTTTGTCTGAATAGAAAAAAAAACAAATAGCTTTCTAGATGATCCCTCTAGAGGAGAGTGATTATACCAATCTTTCTAGTTACTTCGTTCTCTATTTTTAGTTTAGTTGAGAAGATCCTGAGAAAAGCGGTTTGATTTCCACCGAGCTTAAACAATAGGTTGATGTCTCTAGTAAACTACAGGCATCGTTTAAGAGCTATTTTGCTTCCACTTTTTTCGTATAGAAAAACTCGAAGATTTAGTTACGATTTGAAACCTACTTTCTACCTGCATCCATGGATCCTTTACTACTAGTTATGTAAGTATTAATAAATACTATAATCCAATTTAAAAATTATGTTTCGCAATTTCATAATCTACTTTTTTACTTTGTAAGTAACTGTTGGATATAAATCGCGAGAATCTATATTTTTCTCGACTATGTTATTGAGAAGTAAAGGGTTTAATCCTTTTTTATAGAAAATAAAGTTTTTGCTCGGAATAGCAATCAAACCGAAAGCAAAGACCCTTTAACTTTTAAAGGGTTAATAAAACGAATCACACTTTTACCACTAAACTATACCCGCCACAATGCAATTATTGTATAAAACTAGCACTTTTGTCCAATAGGGAAATGGGACATAATATAATTCAACTGTTGATCCCTCCTTTTTTCGTTTTCGTGGATCGAAATAATCTTTCTTTACTCTATCCTATGCTTGAATATTAGATTTCTTGTTAAATTTTCTATTTAGAATTTCTATATTCTATATATTATTATTAATAGTAAATACATAGTAATGGTACTATACTAATAATATATTATTTATAGTATAGAATATTATTCTAATATATCATTAAGTAATTGGATTTTTAAATACAAAAAATCTAAATTATTCTTATATCTAGAAATTTGTTGGAAACAAAAAAAGGCCCGGCTAAGGACTGCCCGGGCCCGCCCGCGGCAATAAAAAGGGCCTTTCGAACAAAATCAAGGCAAGGGTCTTGTCGGTCTTCTTTAGTTTTGTTTTATTTTTAGATTGTTGGAACTTTCGAGTCCATATACTTTATATAATATGTTATTTACAAATTTCTGATAAAAGTTGTACATAAAGAAAGAAAAATATCTTCCTTTTTGTTTAATCTAATCTAACATAGTAATTATCTTTTTGAATTAGGAGAGATGGCTGAGTGGACTAAAGCGTCGGATTGCTAATCCGTTGTACGAGTTATTCGTACCGAGGGTTCGAATCCCTCTCTTTCCGTTTTCGTTGATGACTTGATTTTTTTTTCAAATTTTGCAAATCTTTTGTTCTTAGTTACTCCTAAAATTCTAAGAAAATGTAAAAGAGAACTTCCCTTTTAGTCTTCACGCCCAGGATTACGCGCGGGATCATTAGAGAGGAATCCAAAGATGAAGAGAGAGACAAAAAATATCACTACTGTGTAAACAAAGAGTTTGAGAGTAAGCATTACAAAATCTCCAAGATCTTTTTTTTTTGAAAAAAGAGAATAGATCCTCCAATTTCTACCTCATATGCTATTTAGATACCAAAAACTAGGCTCTTTCTAGAAAAGAAATCAAAACAATTTGCATTAAAAAGTCATTTGGAATAAAAGGTTTTCATTAACCAAAAAATCTTTCACATCCCCGTTAAATACTACCCAAAACCCTAATGATAATTTTAGAATTAATATTATTTGAATTTGAATATGATTTCGCAGGACTTTTACTTAAGAAAGGGTGAAAAAATGAGAAGAACAAAACGAGGTAAACCAAATTTATCTTGACTATCAAAGAAGTTCAATGTTTGAATCGGGGGTAGAGTTCCGATTCTAAAACTTATCTGATCTGAGCAATTATGAGAATTTTTTCTCGAATAAATCATGAATTTTCTAGGAGATTTTTAAAGATCTTATCGAAAACTTACAGCAGCTTGCCAAACAAAAGCTAAGAGAAAAAAGAAGAGAGGTATAGTTGGCATAATATCTACAATTGGATTTAAAAAAGCATAGGCCTCAGGCAATTTTCCGAAGAAAAGATTGTGTGAATAAAGGTCAGAATTAAGACAGATACAAATCAAACTAAAGATATTAAGCATAACATACATTTTTTTCTTGAACATAATTGTATTTTGATTGAGTTTTTGATAGAAGTAAAAGGGAAAAAAGTAAGGTCGACAAAAAATTATTCTTTTGAACCCATACGATCAAAAATTCTCCAATTCTCAAAAGAGAGTAGAAGAAATCATACTTTCATACAATATCTTAATTGAATTTTATCTAATGATCAATAAATGATGTTGAATTCTAGATCCACACCTATCAAAATACTAGTTAAGAATTCCCTCGATATTGAAATTGGAGTTGACAACTAATTGCTATAAATATTAGGCTTTAATTGGCGTTGAATAAAAATCTAAATGGGGCGTGGCCAAGTGGTAAGGCAACGGGTTTTGGTCCCGCTATTCGGAGGTTCGAATCCTTCCGTCCCAGAGGTACTTTTTAGAATAGAAAAAATATGCTTCTGCTTAAATTAAAGGTTGAATTTTTGGTGAAATGTGTTTCGTTCTTATTCTTTTTTCTGTTATCAATCATACTCTTTTTCACAAACAAAAAACTAATCTAGTTAGGATCTAGGTAAGGTGGGAACATGCATTAGTAGAGTTTACATTTTTAAAAGCCAATTGGTCCTTTGACCATATTTCAAACCCTTTTTTCTATTTAGGATTAGGTAACTTAGTTAGAAAAGCCCCATCTTGCATATCTATTTTTGATTTTATTCAAAACGGAATTTTCAATAATTTTCTATTATTTTTTAGATTAGTAAGTAAATCAAGTAGTCTAATTATTTAAGAATTCTTCTGAATTTAAACTGTTTTGGTACCAATCAAATTCACTCAAACTTAATAGCCGTAAGTGTAAGTGTATGTAGCCGTTAGGTTAAAAAAATAAACAGGAGCTACTGTTAATGACTCTCTGATTAAACAACTCTCTGATTAAACATAATAAAATAATTATTATAAATAATAATAAATAAATAATAATAATTTTATTTAGTTTTAATAAACTATTAAATAAACTAAAAAAATAGATATAAATTATAGATATTAAATAATATATTATACACATACATAAAAAAAATATTATACAAAAAATATAAATAGCGAAAAAAAATAAAAAATTTAAAAAATCAAGTATTAAGTAAAAGGTTAAGTAAAAGTTTATGTTATTCATAATTCATAGTGTTTTATTTTACTAAAATTTTTTTTATTCTATATATATAATTAATAATAATAATTTTTTTTATTCTATATATATAAATATATATAATTAATAATAATTCTAATTTTTCTGAATATATAGAAAGAGTATAGATTGGAAGATATACACAATAATTGAACCGATGACTATTCCTGATTTCACAATTGAATCAATTCCATACCAATTCCAAATTTAGAGGAATGTCATGCTAAAACTTCGTTTGAAACGATGTGGTAGAAAGCAACGTGCGACTTGAAGGGCCCGATCCGTTGTGGATTCTTTTTTTTATCCACCATTTTCTACTATATATATCTACTATATATAATTAATAATATATAATTTTATAATTAATTATAATTAATAAAATTAATATTAATTAAATTATTAATAATATATTAAATTAAGAATATATTGAATATATTAAGTAAAATATATTAAGTAAATAAGTGTAAGTGAAGGTGCTCGTGACTCGACACCAGTCGGTAATCAAAAACAGTCCATGGTGGAGCTCGAGTATAACGTATTAATTCATTTTTCGGAGCAAGAATCTAGGGTTAATGCAAATCAATAAATTGGAGAATAACTTCATGAATATCTCTTAGATATTAAAATTGAAAGGATCCTATTTGATAAAATTCTTTAGTAATAAGGTTCGAATTAATCAAACTTTTTCGATCCAACAAAGTGTATCACACGGGAATCCATCGTTTGTAAGATTCTTGGATGGAAGGAAATCTAAAAGAAGGGGTATGTTGCTACCGTTTTAAAAGGATTAAGAAACACCGAAGTAATGTCTAAACCTAATGATTGATAAAGGATCCCAAAACAAGGAAACACCGTCTCACTAATTCACTAATTGCTGGGCCAGATTTAAGAATTTAAATCTAGTTTTTAAAGCAGAGACAAACGAAAAGGCGGGCGTAAAGACCACTCAATAAATTAACCATTTTTTTTTTTTTTGAGCTATTTAAGAGTTATTTAATTTGAGTTATGAGTACAAATTAAATCTTTTTTTTTTTCGAGAACGAAGAAGAAAAAAAAGATTTAAATATATAGTCTAATTGATTTGATAATTTAAAAGATGTTTTTGTCATTTTTTAGAATTGTATACTTTATATATAGTATAGATAGAAAAAACAGTATACATAGAAAAAACTTCAGATCAAATTCTTTTTTCTTGAGCCGTACGAGGAGAAAACTTCCTATACGTTTCTAAGAGGGGTATTGTTCATCTACATCTATCTCAATGAGCTGTCTATCGAATCGTTGCAATTGATGTTCGATCCCGAAGAGAAGGAAAAGATCTTCAAAAAGTAGGTTTTTATGATCCGATAAAAAATCAAACTTATTTAAACGTTCCTGCTATTCTATATTTTCTTGAAAGGGGTGCTCAACTTACAGGAACCGTTCAGGATCTCTTTAAAAAAGCGTGGGATTTTAAGGAACTTCACCCTAATAAAAGTGAATTAAATTAATTAGAAAGGAAATTAAAAGGGGGGAGGGGGTAGTGACTTGTATATGACTTTGTATAAAGTTTCTCGACTCTTTTTTTATTCACCCCCCCCCCCTTACCCCTGTTTATTTAGCATCTCCCTTCCATACCTAATAATAGGAAAACATATAAGAAAAMAAATAGGGTCAAGTTTCCGTATTCTACTTAGTTTTAGTTAATATCTTAATGGTTTTTCATTAGTGTGGATTAAAAWWTTTTATTGATTTTGCACGCATTTCTGCTTTGTGTGTATCTATATASAATAGAAGTAGAAATGCATTATCAATACAATAAAATTTTATAAGCTTTTATTWTATATAATATTTGTGTCAATTGGCTTTATTTTGTTTTTTGCGGTAGATTCTTTTTGCACCATTTATGTTGACAACAGTTTATCCAACAAATATAATTCATTGTAATAAGTAAAGTAGATCTTTTTATTTCATGGATTTGGTTGKTTTTTTTCTTTACGTGATTTAAAAGGCGATTCCTTGRTCTTGATATAGGAGGTTTTTTTAATTAATTTTTTTAATTGATTAAAGAAAGGAAAAGAAAGGAATAAATAACGGTGCCATTCTATAAATTTTGCCGTTTATCTAGATTTGTATTTTTCTTTTCTTTTTTTTTAGTAGACCTGCTAAGTTTCTAAATCCATAGAGAAATTTTTTTTTGATTTGTTAGTTCAACGGTTTAATTCCCCCGTCTRGTTTGTTTGTTAAGTTTATTTTCATTCTGATTGTATCTATTCATTTTTTATTTATTTAGATTTTTCTTGTTCTTTGGGTTGCTAACTCAATGGTAGAGTACTCGGCTTTTAAGTGCGACTACGATCTTTTACACATTTAGACGAAGCAAGGTATTCGTCCATACCATCGGTAAGGTTTGGAAGACCACGACTGATCTTAAAAAGGAATGAGTGGAAAAAATAGCATGTCGGGTTGAGGGAGAGTCTTTCGTTCTTTCCGGATCAGGATAAAAAACCGGGTTTGGTTTCTTGGAACGGAAGAAAAGAAAGTTGGGTTGAATGAATAAATGGATAGGGCCACGCGGCTTCAATTAATTGAAGGAATAGACAAAGCAACGAGCTTATCTTTTTAATTTGAATTAATTCCTGACTAATTAGATGTTAAAAATATATTAGTGCCTAATGCAGGAGGGGTTTTTCCCCACGAGTGGATTCACGGTTTTTTGAATTAATCCTAACTATTATAATTCTCCACTATGAAACGGAGATATGTGTGTCAAAGAAGCAGTATATTGATAAAAATACATTTTTCCGAACTCAAAAGAGCGATTTGGTTGAAAAAATAAAGGATTTCTAATCATCTTGCTATGCCAAACATAGACTCAAAATCGAAAAGGCAAGGATAGAGAATCCGTTCATAAGTTTCTACACACCTCCGAAGTTTTTATTCTTACTAGAATACTTTGTTTTTAACTATATCGTACTATGTATCATTTGAAAATTCGAAAATCTTTTACCTTTGTTTCGAATAGAATAGTAAATGGAGCAAATCAAAAGATATTTACAGCTTGATAGATCTCAACAGTACGTCTTTCTATATCCACTTATCTTTCAGGAGTATATTTACGGACTTGCTCATGGTTGTAGTTTAAGCCGATCTCGTTTGTTGGAAAATCGAGGTTATGATAATAACTATAGTTTCCTACTTGTTAAACGTTTTATTACTCGCTTGTATCGACAAAATCATTTTATTATTTTTGCTAATGATTCTAATAAAAATTTATTTTTTGGTTGCAACAAGAATTTCTACCCTCAAACGATATCAGAAGGGTTTGCATTTATTGTGGAAATTCCATTTGATATACGATTAATATCTTCTCAAAAAGCGAAAAGAATATTAAAATCTCATAATTTACGATCAACTCATTCCCTATTTCCTTTCTTAGAGAACCATCTTTTCCATTTTAATTCGGTATTAGATATACAAATACCTTGTTCCATCCATCTGGAAATTTTGATTCAAACCCTTCGTTATTCGGTAAAAGATGCCTCCGCCTTGCATTTATTACGATTATTTTTCCATGAGTATTGGAGTTGGAATACTCTTAGTGTTACAAAGAAACGCTTTTTTGATTTTTCACCAAAAAGAAATCAAAGATTTTTTTTCTTATTATATAATTCTCATGCATATGAATACGAATCAATTTTTTACTTTTTGCGTAACAAATCTTTTCAATTGCGATCAACATCTTTTGTATTCTTTCTTGAACGTCTCTATTTTTATGGAAAAAAAGAACGTCTTGTAGAAGTCGTTGCTAAGGATTTTCGAGTTAGTCTATGGCTGTTCATAGACCCTTTTATGCATTATGTTAGGTATCAAGTAAAATCAATTCTAGTTTCAAAGGGTACACCTCTTTGGATGAATAAATGGAAATCTTATCTTGTCAATTTTTG